TTCGGAAGCAAGGGGAAAAATAATGCCTAAATTCTAAACGAAAGTAGAAGTTCAAGGCCTAAAAAATTTTAATTATCTCTTCCATTCTATGGCCCCTAGAATGCCAATATTAGCACGAATCGTACGGAAATGTAACTCGGTATTCAAACAACTATTCAGAGTTCCTAGAGCTCCTTGTACGGCTTGTTGGAAAACCCGTTGTCGGACCTGATTCATCGCTCTTTGTTTTTCAAAATAAAGGGTTTCATTTTTAGACTTTTCTAATTGTTCCAAACTCATAGAAGTAGCATTAATCAAATTTGCTTTTTCTCGTTCTATCTCAGAGTATCCATTCATCCGATACTCATCTGCTTCTAGTTCGACTTTCTGTAATCGAAGCCGAGCTTTTTCGAGTTGTTCAAGGGTCCCTCTACGCAATTCTTCCGAATTGCGAATAGTACTTAAGATCCTCTGTTTTCGATTATCTAATAAATCTTTTAATGAAAGTAGATTATCTTGCTATTAAGTTTACAACTTTTATGATCTCTTCCCGAACCAAACATGAATCTTTCGATTCATTTGGCTCTCACGCTCCTTTTTTTCTTTTTTGCTATGTATTATGGTTATTTCCATATCTTTTTTTTATGTAATGAGCCTATCCTCTATCCTTTTTTCTCTTTGTATTTCAATATACCGAAACGTATATAAGACTAGATAAATATTAAGAGGACTCTTCCGACTAGATAAAAATCTATCATGGTCAGCAAAGTTGTTTCTTTAATTTGTGTTTGCTTTGTTAGTTAACAATTTCATTAAGAAAAACGAAGTAAATAAATGGAAAATGAAAATTGCTAGAATTATTTTTCTTTCCTTAAATCCAAAAAATTTCTCTTTTTTTTATACACAGGTCGTCGATTCGGCATTGGAAAAAGGGCAGGGTGCCCTTCTAGTAAATAGTTCAAATCATTTTATCGATATGAGTGTTCTATATCAGATAAATTCTACACTAGCTATTTCCCGTTTAAAGCATTTGGATACTAATAAAGCATTTCGATACTAATATAGTTGTAGAAAGAGTACCCCTTTTTGCCTGGACTTCAAGCAGTTTAGCTTTAACCGTGTTAATGGTCTCACATTATTGGTCTATAGAGAATCAAAGTAAATTTACCAATGAGTCGCGAAATGCTATGGTTCTTCCATATGATTTCTGAAGTTATTCAGAAGTAATTCGTGGAGATCGTGCACCTTTTCTTATTTATCCCAAAACAAAAATACTAAAAACTAAAGTGCAGCCGGATAGATCCAATCTATTCTTGAAATAGACAACTCGCACACACTCCCTTTCCAAAAAAAATCAATACGCCAACTACTACTGTTAGATTTATTAGATTTGTTGCTAAAATATCGGTATTAAGCCCGAAACTCCCGGCGAATGGCCAGTGAGCTAAAAAAACAAAAGAATGGGTTACATTTTTCATATGCTCTCCTCTTATAGATAGGACGAACAAAGAAGAAAGTTTTTCGATCACTTACTTCGCTCGCCCTTTTTTTATCGGTTTTTTTAATGCAATTTTTTTATGCAAATAGATTCAATCTAATAATTTCTTTTAGATTAAGTCTTAGGTCTCGTTTGACCTGTGAAAGATCTCCTTTGTTAAAATGTTCCCAAAATTCCTAAAATAAAAGGAAAAAGACTTTCCACTATCCTAAACTAAGGACGGGAAGGAAGAGGGCGAGCATATCTTCTACCTAAATTGATCGTGCTCAAATCAACCCTTCCCGGGGTATTGTCTGTCCCGATAAATAAAAAATTCCTGGAATAATATAATAAATAAAAGTATTGATATACTTGGAATTACAGAAGCAAATACCAATTTACTAAAAAAGAAAAAAGTATCTAATCTAAAGGACTTATTTTCTTTTTTAGGATTAAACAAAAGGGTTCGCAAATAAAAGCGCTAGTGCCACAACCAGTCCATAAATTGTTAAAGCTTCCATAAAAGCTAGACTAAGCAATAAAGTACCTCGTATTTTCCCTTCTGCTTCTGGCTGTCTCGCAATACCCTCTACAGCTTGTCCTGCAGCAGTACCTTGACCAACTCCAGGCCCAATAGAAGCAAGCCCTACAGCCAATCCAGCAGCAATAACGGAAGCAGCAGCAATTAGTGGATTCATGGTGAGTTCCTCGTGTCAAAAAAAAAAATGGTTAAGGATACAATCAACCAAGAAATTATTACTTTGAACTTCTAAGCTCTATTGGGTAGAAGTAACTAAAAATGCAAATTGAAATGATAATCTAAATCGTCCGAACTACTTCGAGATCTCGTTTTTAATTTCTAATCATTAGAGGGTTGTGTAAACCCATATGCTTTTCATTATTCTATTTCTCTTTCTTTCCAACCAACCACCCTTTCATTTCATTTTTTTTTTGACTCTTCGATATCCTTGAGTTCCCGTTTTTTCCCTTCCTCTAATCCATAATAAAAGACGAAATACAGGAAGAACCACTATTGAAATCGAACTAATCCAAATCCAATAGGAATCAAATCAAGATATACAATTGATAACAATATGCTGCATAGAACTGGATATGGAATCCAATTCCGGAATTCTATATATGGCATTAGATAATGAATCTAATCAAACTTAGAAATAAATAAAATCCTATATACCTTTGTTTCTTCTATTTTGTTTGCATATTTTTTTATTTTCTATGGAATCCAATTCCAAAATCATTCCTTAGAAAGCCGCACAAAAGATGATGGTCTTATAGACATTAAGGATATAGATCTAACCGGATTTCGCTCCCCCTGAATGCATATATAATTTAACAATTCCGTAATATAGTCTATTCTCTCTCCTACAACTCTAGGTTATATATTCATACGCATTTTGAACTAGTTAGTTTTCTAACCCGGAGGATTATCTGCAACCATGCATGAATTGGGCTAAGTTAAAAAAAAAAAGACTATTTTGAAAATTAGTCAATTCAATGATGACCTTCCATGGATTCACCTATATAGGCTGCGGCTAACGTTGCAAAAATAAGAGCTTGAATACCGCTTGTAAATAATCCAAGAAACATGACGGGTATAGGGACTACTAAGGGGACTAAAGAAACAAGAACAACAACGACTAATTCATCCGCCAATATATTTCCGAAAAGTCGAAAACTAAGCGATAATGGTTTTGTGAAATCTTCTAGGATGTTAATTGGTAAAAGGATTGGGGTTGGTTTAATATATTTCTCGAAATAACTCAATCCTTTTTTGCTAAGACCTGCATAAAAATATGCTGCTGATGTGAGTAAAGCTAAAGCAACAGTAGTATTTATATCATTCGTGGGCGCAGCTAATTCCCCATGGGGTAACTCTATAATTTTCCAAGGTAAAAGAGCACCCGACCAATTCGAAACAAAAATAAAAAGGAACATAGTTCCAATAAAGGGAACCCAGGGCCCATATTCTTCTCCAATCTGAGTTTTGCTCAAATCTCGAATAAACTCAAGGACATATTCGAAGAAATTCTGACCGTCGGTTGGGATGGTTTGTGGATTCCGAACAGCTATGATAACTGAACCCAGCAAGATAGTAATTACGACCCAAGAGGTGATGAGTACTTGGGCATGAATTTGGAAACCTCCTATTTGCCAATAGAGGTGTTGGCCTACTTCTACGCCTGATATATCATACAACCCCTTGAGTGTTTTAATGGAACATGGTGTAATATTCATATTGTCCTCTTATAAAAATTGAACTTCAAAAAAGGAATTCTTTTGATTCAACCATCTCTTTCTCAACTCAGCAACTTGAAGTATTAATCTTATATTTAGGATACCAAGAAATCACATCAAATGATAATATATATCAATACCCTCTAATATATATCAATATTCCCCTTCTTTTATCTATGCAAAACAAAAAAAAATAGTAACTGATCCCATAAATCTACGTAGTTCCTTAAGAATTCACTATTCTTCTTAATCTTAATCAATGATTTCTTATATAGAGAGAACGGCCCTCACAAATTGCAAATACTAATTTGTTAAGAATCAATCGAATTGAAGTCATAGTGTCATCGTTGGCAGGAATCGATATATTCGCGAGATCTGGGTCACAATTAGTATCGACTAAAGAAATAGTAGGAATCCCCAAAATGGCACATTCCCGAAGAGCTATATACTCTTTTTGCTGATCAAGGACGATCACAATGTCAGGCAACCTCGTCATATATTTAATCCCGCCAAGATATCTTTGCAAGGTAGATAATTTTCTCTTTAAGATTGCCACATCTCTTTTTGGGAGATGGTGGAATTTTCCCATCTTTTCTTCCGCTCTTAAGTCTCTAAATTGAGAAAGTCTAGTTTTGGTAATCGACCAATTCGTTAACATACCACTGAACCACTTTTTATTAACATAATGACAACGAGACCTTATTGCAGCCGATGCTACTAAATCTGCTGCTCTTTTTTTGGTACCAACAATTAAGAAGCTTTTTCCCTGACTTGCTGCATCAAAAACTAAATCGCAAGCTTCTGATAAAAAACGAGCCGTTCTAGCGAGATTTGTAATATGAGTACCTTTACGCTTTGCCGAGATGTAAGGGGCCATTTTAGGATTCCATTTCTTAATACCATGACCAAAATGAACTCCCGCTTCTATCATCTCTTTCAAATTGATGTTCCAATATCTTCTTGTCATTTTTTCCACACTTCCTTGTTTTTTTCTTTTTTTCGTCTTACCATTATGGAATTGATTTCTTTTTGAAGATTAAGAAAGAGCCGAAATATCTTGAAATAAATAATAATTGTTCCGATGGAACCTTCTACTCAGAATTGGCCATTGATACATGATATAAAGACAGCCTTAATAAATTAACTGACTTCTTTTATTTAGTAAAAGAAAAAAAATACAAAATCTAAAATCAGACCTGTTAGCATTCTAAGGTCAAAAGTATAGTTTCAATTAAAGTAAAAAATCTGCTTTATATGCTTTATATATCCTTAAATTAAATCGTATAAATGGGAGTAAATGGGGGTTCTGATGTCTCATAGAAATTGTTTGTTACGTCAGAATCAGAAGAAACTAGTTCTGTATGGAGAAACAAAATGTCTCTCATTTCCGACGTGAATAGATTTTTTTTTTTTATTTCCAAATAAAGGTTCTTGTCTTGTGGGAAACGATGCACAAATTTTTGGAATCCGGTACCAACAGGGATAATTCCCCCCAGAACTACGTTTTCTTTCAGGCCTTTCAACCAATCAATACGACCTCGTAGGGCAGCTTTTGCTAAAACTCGAGCAGTTTCTTGAAAACTTGCTTCAGATATGAAACTTTGGGTATTCAGGGAAGCCCTTGTTATTCCCAATAAGATTGCCCGATAATAGATCGATTCATCCAAAGCTCGCCCTGCTCGTTCCGCTCGCAATAGTCCTATTAATTCCCCAGGTAAAAAAACATTAGACATTCCATCTTCGGAAACCCGTACTTTTGATGTTACTTGGCGTATAATAATCTCTATATGTCTATTATGGATCTGTACCCCTTGGGATCGATAAACCTTTTGGATCTTATTAACCAAAGAGATACGACTTTGGGCGATGGTTAGCTCAGCTCCAATCAAGAATCCCCAGGGAACCCCAAGAATTCTTGGTATACGCTCATTCCAATCCTCAATTCTCCTTTCGAGATTCGGCGATAGTGAATCAATTGAACGCGCTTCGAATATTTGTTCTACTTTTGGAAGACCTTGCGTGATATCACTAGATCTCGATTTTTCATATATAAAGGTAACTAACCTATCTCCTTTGTAAAGGATTTTTCCATAATGACCATGAACAGTTGCTCCTATAGTAGCCAAATAAGGCTTAGCTGCTCTTATAATAAAGGAGTCCATATTAACAATGAAAATTTGACCAGATTTTTTTATGTGCGATTTAAATAGACATACATTTTCGCAAATAAATTGTCCAAGGTGAACTATTGCCAATGTTTCCTCCCATGAGTCATGATGGAGAAAGTGCCAATTCAAATGGAATGGATCCAACATGATGTTACTGTTGAAATTCGACATCCTTTTATTTTCATCTATTAAAGAGTATTTAAGCCCTTGAAGTACTTGGAAGGTTTGTTTCAAATTGTCAAGGAACAAGTATTTTTTTAATAAGATCTGATTATGTGTTAATATATAGTAAGATGAAGAAAAATTCGATATACTAGGTACAATAGCGCCTAAGAGCCCAAAAATATCTCGAATAAGAATTCTACGATTCGATTCTTTTACCGCACTGGGATATTTCAAATTCTTCAATAAACCAATTTGAGAACAGTTGGATGCCGACAAAATCATCAAAGATGGGTATTCTTTATTTCGATTCAACAAGGTGCCAATAGCTTCTTGATGTTGGCTAAGTGATTGAATCTTCGCCTTGGAATAAAAGGAATTGGTATTGTTGCGATCTAACCTATTATTGGGAATAGGGCCTGCACTTGTCCTATCATACCTTCTTCTTGTATATGAAATAGTGGACTTGACTAACTCAATTCTTAGGAAATCGCGAATCAGATCATTTGTTCTTAACTCAACAAGGGAAGCCCGAGCCCCCTCTTTTTCGTCTTGTTCCCAATTCACTATCAAGCAAGTTCGAACGAATTGACTATTCGTGTGATAAATTCTTTGAGTTAACTTGCTATTTTCATGAGAAATAAAATTGACAAGTCGAAGTTGGAGATTATCCTCTTCTTGCAGGAGATCTTGCGGGAAAAGTCTTGCTAGATTTCTCCCTTCGTCCATTTCATATGCGACTGCAGGTCGAACTGAAACAAAATACTTTTCCTTGCTTTTAAGAATTTTTTTTCGTTGAACATAAACCCAATTTTTTCTTTTTTTTGAGTCCTTAGAATCTTTTTTTTCTCTTTCTGGTGGTATCAAACTGGCGCCTAATATCTTATCCGCCTCTTCAGGAAAATGAATATCTCCGGAAAAGATTTTTAGTTCCGTATGGCTTTTTTTTCTCTTAACTCGGACCAATCCACCTAGTCGACTTCTTGTATTTTTTGTGAGTTGTGTATCCACTCCAATAATACTATTGTCAAGTACCTTTAGGGATGAGGATCTCGGCAAGATATGCAGTTCTTGAAGAATGAAAAAAAACCGATCTACTTCTTTTTGGTATTTTAGACTAAATTCTTTTGTTCCTCGATGCTCAATAAAACCCTCTTTTTTTAAGATAGAATCTTCCTCTGGGTTCCCATATTCGTCCTCTGAGTCTTCCTCTGATTCTTCTTCTAAAGCCCCATATTCGTTCTCTGAGCCATCTTCACGGCTCCCATATTCGTCTTCCTCTAGAGTTCCATATTCGTCCTCTCGAGTTTTATATTCGTTCTTTGGGTTCCCATATTCTTCTTCTGAGTCTTTCTCTAGAGTCCTATATTCGGCCTCTAGGATCCCGTATTCATCTTCTAGGGTTTCATATTCGTCTTCTAGAGTCCTATATTCGTCTTCTAGGGTTTCATATTCGTCTTCTAGAGTCCTATATTCGTTCTCTGGGCTCTCATATTCGTCCTCTGAGTCTTCCTCTAGAGTCCTATACTCTTCCTCTCGGGTCCGATACTCTTCCTCTAGGGTCCTATATCGAAATTTAACAATTCCTGAACCTCTTTTATCTTTTCTGTATCCTGGATCGTCAAAAAAAGCAAAAATAGTATTTCTACGTAAAACACCCATAAAGGGTATTTCAATCGAAATCCCCAAACAGGATATTAGCTCTTTTTCTTGTTCTTGATGATATTGTAATGGAATGACGAACCTATTTCTTCGCTTTTTCGCCAACAAATCCGAATTATCTTGAAGAATAGACGGATAGACAAAATTCCAATGATTGTTGGACACGATTCGATCTGGCGTTAAATAATCAAGAATTTCCTTATCTTTTTTACCAAAAGTATCCAACAGTCTATGGCTTACTTGATCATTAGCCATTGAGAGGTCAAAGATATATCTTCCGTCAAGAGAAAAAGAATAAGTATTCATTTGATCTTGATCCTTGTGCAGCGAAAAGGATGCTATACTGGATCTGCACATACTTACTGACAATATCCATAAATGGCTTGTTTTTGGTAATCGACGAAGATTACCATATTGATATTCGGGCGCATGGTAAACATCAGTACTCCAGCACATTTCCCCGTCTGATTCGGAATAAATATGCTTTTGTACCTTTTCCTTAAAATGTAAAGTGGATGTTCCAGCACGAATCTCCGCAATTACTTGTTCGGATTCTACATATTGATCATTTTGCACTAGAATCAGGCTTTTTAAGGGAATATTCACACTATGTAGAATATCTTGACTCTGAATAGTTACACGCAAGTCTATATAGCATAGAAAAGCAGGCTGCCCATGACGGGTACGTGTGGGGTGAACCAAGTCCTCATTGAATTGGATTTTTCCATTTGAGGGGGATCGTACAAGGTCGGCAGTACCCCCTGTGAATACTCCACCAGTATGAAAAGTTCTTAATGTTAGTTGAGTCCCCGGCTCCCCAATTGATTGACCTGCAATAATACCTACAGCTTCTCCCAATTCGACCAGATCGCCATGAGTGGGACTCCGCCCATAACATAATTGACAGATCCAAGATGTGCTCCGGCAAGTAAAAGGGGTTCTAATATATATTGGTTGTGCCCGAAACGGTTGTGCTCGAAAGGCAGTTATGAATCGATTGACTAATCCAATTCCAATATCTTGATTTCGAGCAGCAATGCATCGTGAACCAATATATATATCGTCTGCTAATACACGACCAATTAATGTTTGGACAAAAAGTTTTTCTGTCATCCCATTTTGAGGACTCACAGAAATACCTCGGATAGTACCACAATCTCTTCTACGCACAATAATATGTTGAACTACTTCAACAAGTCTGCGTGTAAGATATCCAGCATCCGCTGTTCGTACAGCAGTATCTACAACCCCTTTGCGGGCTCCGTAGCAGGAAATTATATATTCTGTCAAAGAAAGTCCCTCGCGTAAATTGCTTTGAATAGGTAAATCAATCATTTGTCCTTGAGGATCCGCCATTAACCCTCTCATCCCTACTAATTGGTGTACCTGGGATGCATTTCCTCTGGCTCCTGAAAAAGACATTAGATAGACTGGATTAGAAGGATCCGTTATCCGAAAATTCGAATTCATTTCTTGTTTCAAATATTCACTTGTAGCATACCATATTTCAACGGATTGGCGTAATTTTTCTACTGCGTGTACAGCCCCGTAATAATAGTGTTTCTCCAAAAGAAAACTCTGTTGTTCCGCATCTTGGACTAACCATCCTTTAGAGGGTATTGTTAAAAGATCCTCGATTCCTAAAGAAATTGATGTAGTAGTGGCTTGATGGAAGCCCAGAGCCTTTATTTGATCCAGTATATGGGATGTATATCCCATTCCGAAATGATCTATTAATCTGCTAATAAGTCGTTTCATAGCAGTTCCGTCTATCTCTTTATTATGAAAGACCAGGTTGGCCCGTTCCGCCATACATAAGTACCCCCTTTTTTGACTTGACTGAGTAGGATTCGACAATTGCTGAGTAGGATTCGACAATAGGCCTGAGTCAGTGATTCGAAAACTTAATTTACCCCCTTCTCGCAATCTCAATCTGAATTTGCGTGGCAAAAAGGACGGTACTAGCGAAATAGGAATGCCCCCCGAAAGGGGCATCGCCGAATCTAACTTCCTTGTTTAGATTTAGATAGTGTATGAATAGGCCCGACTAAATCCTTGTATGGCTTCCTCTATTTCTCTATAAAAAGAAATATGACCAAGAGTGGTTCGAATGTATATAGAACGGGTTTCTTTTTTTCTATTTCCGACTATTAGATAGTGGGCATAAATCTCATGATAAGTCCCAAAAGATTCATATTGAACTTCAATCGGAACTTCTCTTGATCCAATGACACGTTGATCTAGTTTCCATCGGAGCCACAGGGGACTGTTTAAACCGATTCGTTTCTGTCTATAAGCTCCCAGTGCATCATAGGAACTAGAAAAATGGGGTTCTTTATCTTTCGTATAATAATTATTATTGTAATTTACTTTTTTATTTGGATAGTTTCCGCAACTATTATATCTATTTGCACAAATACCTCGACGATTTCCAATCGTTAATACATAAAGTCCGATAAGCATGTCTTGGGTTGGCACGCAAATAGGATCTCCTATAGCGGGAGACAGGAGATTCATATGAGAAAACATAAGTAAACGGGCTTCTGCTTGAGCTTCCAAGGATAAAGGTAAATGAACAGCCATTTGATCCCCATCAAAGTCCGCATTGAAACCCTTACACACTAATGGATGTAAACAAATAGTACGCCCCTCTACTAAAGTGGGTTGGAAGGCCTGTATGCCTAATCTATGCAGGGTAGGTGCTCTGTTCAACAGTACAGGATGCCCCCGCATAACTTCTTGAAGTATTTCCCATACAATGGGTTCCTTTTCCCAAATTTTCCTTTTAGCAATCCTGACATTAGAAGTAGCACGTTTCGTGATTAAATCGCGAATTACAAATAGCTGAAAGAGCTTTATTGCTATCTCTAAAGGTAATCCACATTGATGTAATGAAAGCGAAGGACCCACAACAATGACAGAACGCCCCGAGTAATCGACCCGTTTCCCAAGCAGAGTCTCGCGAAACCTCCCCTCTTTACCCTCAATTACATCTGAAAGTGACTTGTATACTTTATTGTGACCATCCCTCGTCGGTTGCCCGCGAGACCCACTATCAAGAAGTGTATCCACGGCTTCTTGTACCAATTTTTCCTGGCACATTACTAAATCTGCTGGCGCTAATTCACTTCTTTTTAATAGATAGGCAAGGTTGTTGTTCCGACGGATAACTCTCTTATAAAGTTCATTAATATCCGAAGTCACTACTTTATCCCCAGACCTATAAACAATGGGTCTCAATTCGGGAGGAAGAACCGGTAATAAGCACAAAACCATCCATTCTGGTTCTACATTTGTTTGAATAAAATGTTTCGCTAATTGCATTCGTCTAATTAAAAAAACTTTTCTTATTCGTCTTTTTCTATCTTCCCATTCATCTCCACTATACCCCTCGTCTTCTAATTCCTTCCATTCAACCAAGGAATTCTCTATAATAATTCGCAAATCCAAATCCGCTAATTGTTCTCTAATAGCACCCGCTCCTGTCGCAATTTCCCCATTTCGAAATGTTGCAAAGCCTGGGGTAGAAAAAAAGGGAGAAATGCTGTGGTTACAGGATGAAATTTCATCTTCGAATAAACCTCGTAATCGTAAGAAAGTAGGTTTTTTAGCGCTGGGCCTAGCAAAAGAGAAATCGCCGTATACTAGGCCTTCCAATTTCTTAAGGGGTTTATCTAAAAGATTCGCGATATAACTAGGAAGACCTTTCAAATACCACACATGAGTCACTGGACATGCCAGTTTGATGTATCCCATTTGATATCTTCGTATCCGAGAATCAACAAATTCTACCCCGCATTTTTGACAAAATCTTTCGTCTTCATTTTCAGCTACGCTCGCTCGAGAGTTTCCACAAGCACAAATTCCACTTTTTATGGGTCCAAAGATTCTTTCGCAAAACAATCCATCTTTTTCTGGTTTATCGGTTTTATAATGAAAAGTGGAGGGCCTTGTGACTTCGCCAACGACTTCTCCATTAGGTAGGATTTTGTTAGCCCAAGCCTTTATTTGTTGAGGGGAAACGAGTCCAATTTGAAGTTGTTTATGTTTATATTGGTCAATCATAAAATAGAAATAAGAAAAGAATTTTTATTTATTCTGATCAAACATCCTCCCTATTAACCTGAAAGTTCTTCTCAGATACAAGGAAATGGTTCAGTTCTAGAGCCAAAGATCGTAGTTCTCGAACGAGCACTCGAAAAGATTCTGGAGGATCCTCGTGATTAGGCACTCTTTTTCCCCAGATCGTAGCATTAAGTATTTCTTGGCGAGCTATAAGATGATCAGATTTATAAGTAAGTATCTCTTGTAAAATATGAGCAACACCAAATCCTTCTAAAGCCCAAACTTCCATTTCTCCTACTCGTTGTCCCCCTTGTTTGGCTCTTCCTCTAACGGGTTGTTGGGTAACAAGTGAGTAGGGCCCGGTAGAACGTCCATGGATTTTCTCATCAACTTGATGAATTAATTTTAAAATATAGGACTTCCCTATTAGAACAGGTTGTTCGAAGGGATCTCCTGTTCTTCCATCAAATATTCTGCTTTTTCCCGGGTACTCGGGTTCAAATACCCATGGATTTTGTGTTTGTTTACTGGCTTCATATAATTCCGAAAACACAAGTTTTCTTGAAGCCTCTTGCTCATATCTCTCATCAAAGGGTGCTATTCTATAATGTTTCTTTAGCAGATCCCCTGCTAATCCGAGCGAGCTTTCAAATATTTGTCCCACATTCATTCGTGAGGGTACTCCTAGGGGATTGAAGACCATATCAACAGGTGTTCCATCTTGCAAATAGGGCATATCTTGCCTAGGCAAAATTTTGGAAATGATCCCCTTATTCCCGTGTCTTCCTGCTACTTTATCCCCTACTTTGATTTCGCGTTTCTGTAAAATATATACACGAACCATTATGTCGAGGGGGTCCCTCTGGATCCATTTCACATCGATAACGCGCCCTCTTCCACCTATAGGTAGTTTGAGAGAAGTTTCTTTTGAAGTGGATACCTCAAGACCAAAAATGGCCCGTAATAATCCAGCTTCCGCGATATATGAGGATTCGCTCGCTATCTGAGGCGTTAATTTACCTACTAAAATATCGCCTGTTTCTACCCAGGATCCCAACCTCACAACTCCATTTCTGTCCAAATTGCGGAGTAAATGTTCTTCTAGATGTGGTATTTCTTTAGTGATTTTTTCAGCGGAGCCTTGGCTTGTCGTATCCGTCTGAATTTCATATTTTCGGATGTGAAAAGAAGTATAAATATCCTCATATACCAAACGTTCGCTAATTAGTACTGCGTCTTCAAAATTGTAACCCTCCCACGGCATATAAGCTACTAAAACGTTTTTTCCTAAAGCAAGTTCCCCACCAACTGTAGCTGCTCCCTCCGCTAAAATTTGCCCTTTTTTAATGGGTTTACCCCTTGGAACTCGAGGTTTTTGGTGCATACAAGTATTTTTGTTAGAGCGCCGATGGGCAACTAAAGGAATACTTAAAGTCTTCCCACTACTTGATAAAAGGATCTTGTGACTATCACTAGAAATGATCTTTCCCGCGCGTTCGGCTATAATGGAAACCCTCGAATCTAGAGCTGTTTGGCGTTCCAATCCAGTTCCAACAATGCACTTCTCGGACCGAGAAAGTGGAACTGCTTGGCGCTGCATATTAGAACTCATTAAAGCCCGATTCGCATCATTATGCTCAATAAAAGGAATGAGAGAACCTCCAATAGAAAAATATTGGAAAGGAAAAATACTTCTAACATGAATCTGTTCCCATGCAATAGTCAGGAATTCTTGACGGTATCTAGCTGGAACAACTTGTTCCTCCTGAATACCCTGATTTAAGGACAAAGAATTTCCTGCTGCTATCATATAATATTCATCTCTATTTGGTGATAAATAAACCACCTGTCTCTCTTTTTTTTCTTTTGCTTTCTCAGATATTTCATAAAACGGACTCTCTATAGATCCCCACCAGTGATCAATTCTCGCATGAATAGCTAAGGATCCAGTAAGTCCAACATTGATGCCTTCGGACGTGTCAATTGGACAAATACGCCCATAGTGACTCGGATGAATATCTCGGCTCCGAAAACTTGCAGTTCTCCCCGTCAATCCTCCAGGACCCAAACAACTCACTTTTCGCCCATGAACCGTTTGTGTCAATGGATTGGTTTGGTCAAAAACTTGAGATAAGGGGTATGTGCCAAAAAAGGTCTCATAAGTAGTTATTAATAAAATCGAAGTTGAAGTTGGAGTTACCAAAGTTTGTGGAGTCGGTTTCGATTGACGTATGAATACTCTACGGATAGTTTTTTGAATCGCATGTTGTAAACGGCCAAGAGCCAGTCCGAATTGATCTTGTAACAGATCCGCAACCGAACGAATACGTTTATTTTTCAAGTGATTCATATCGTCATCGTCAAGTATACCCGTTCCAAATTTCATTCCAATTAAATGATCCGTAGCGGCCAATACATCTCGTGGTAACAAGAATGTATTGTTCTGAGGTATATTAAGATTCAGTCTCCGATTCATATTTCGTCGACCAACTCTTCCTAATTCACATTTTTGTTGAAAAAATTTCTTTTGTAATTCCTCACATAAGGATTCCGAAAATACCAGGTCCCCACCTACACAAGCAAATTGTTGATAAAACTCCAAAATAGCTTTTTCTTTTGACTCAATCCTCTTTTTCTCCTTAGCATTCGGGAAAGACAAGAAAATTTCGGGGTAGGAAACATTATCTAAAATTTCTCTTAGATTCGAACCCATAGCTGATGATAGAACTAAAATAGATATCTTTTGTTTTCTACTCACGCGAGCCCATATCCTTTCTTTTTTATCAATTGCTAATTCCGATCTTCCTCCCCAATCTGATATTATAGTCCCAGTGTATATAGAAATTCCCTTATGGTCTAATTCGGAGCGGTAGTAAATACCAGGACTTAGCAATATTTGATTGATCACAATTCGGTATATTCCATTTATTATAAAGGTTCCTAAGGAATTCATTATAGGAATGTTTCCAATAGAAATGGTTTGCTTTTGCACATCGAAACCAAAAATTAATCTCGCAGATACATATAATTCAGAAGAATAAGTGAGTGATTCATACACAGCATCCCTTTCTTTTATTGAGGGTTCTAGCAATTGATATCCTTTCGCAAATAATTGAAATGCAATTTCGTGATCTGGATCTTTAATTGTTGGAAACTTCTCAAGTTCTTCTGCTAAGCCTTGATTAATGAACCTACAAAATCCCTCGAATTGGATCTGACTAAATCCGGGTATTGTGGACATTCCCTCATTTCCATTCCGGAGCATCTTAATCTTAAGTTTCCTATTTATCGAAGAAAAATTCCATTATCAGCTCACTCTTTATCAATCCCTATGGATCAATCTAGCAATCATGGAATCTATATTCTGTTTACTGAATCACATGAAATTCTAGGGAACTCCACATACGTATTTCATATATGTATTTCATACATATGAATAAAGAGAATTTTGACGAAAGTTCGATTTTGGGAGGGATAGAAATGGAATTAAAATGAATTGATAAAAAAGTCCTAGAAAAAAATTCTGCCACTTAAACTTTAGGATATTCTAATCAGATTGGATAGCAAAGATTTATCGTTTTATCTCCTTTCTATGAAAGAAATAAAGTCATAATAATTTCAATTTATAAGAACTGGAAAGTTTTACTTTAGTTCGATTTAGAATTTAGAATAGTATGCTTAATTTTATTTTCAAAAAGAATTTGAAGGTTATTTTTTGTTTCGTAGTAATATAATTGCTAAAAAATAAAGGATTTCGTTGTAGAATCCTAAAATAAAGTACTTATTTTATTTTAGGTACTTGCTAATCTAGTTATCCACCTATTCACATATCCTTTCTTTTATCGTAATTTCACTTGTGTGGGCCAATAAAAGAAGGCTAAGCCATAATATAATCTATATCAGAGCAAATTTCCTCTTTTTATTCACGATATTTAATGCAATGAAAAATTAAAGCACGATTCCCCGTAGGGATATGTACATAAAGGGGATCCGTAGATAATAATGCTGTTCGGACCTGGAGTTTCCCTGTATACAGATTAGAGAAACTTGTATTCTATTTTATTATGCCATTAAAGGAGAGAATACCGATTTTAGAGTCGTTTACTACTGTAATTAAAAAAAAATTCTAGTTAATGGTTCCAATTTGTTCTGAATTTTGCAGTCTGTGACTGGAAATCCACTTTTGCTCCTTTGCCATTTCAATAGAATAGAAAGAAAATTATCCTTTGCCATCTCAATAGAATAGAAAAAAAGGTTTTAGTAAGAAAATATGGATGAATACTTGTTCTTTTCTCGATTTTAGATCGGATTTTTTGGCGGCATGGCCAAGTGGTAAGGCAGGGGACTGCAAATCCTTTATCCCCAGTTCAAATCTGGGTGCCGCCTGATCAATAAAATACTTAGGATTATAGTACTAATCAAACTCAAAAATTTTGTACCTCCATAAGTTGGGGCAAGAGAGTAACTAGGTCTGGCCATACTGGATTTTGAGAATCCATACCATAGTTCTATCCTCAAATGAGGCTTTGTTTTGGCGGTAGTGGCCCAAAGGGGGAGCTACCAACAGAGATGAGGTAGCGTTTCCTTATTCTTTTATTAATTTGAATTGATTCGGGAATTTTAAACTTCCAAAGGGCCCTAAGTCCTTCTTCAATCTTAGATTGAAAAAGGACTTTGCCAAGAAATATCAATATACTTCGTACATCTTATGCTACCTACATAGACTAAAGTAAAGGTTACTGATTCTGTTGAGAATCAGATTGAATAGGCTAATCTAAAATGAATTTCGGAGTTGTGGAGTGGATAAGGTCTCCTCACTCTTTCATAGAAAGAGAGAAAGTGGGGCAGTAGGGTTTAGGTCAAAAATAAACATGGGTAAAGTAGGTATCCAATAAATATTTTTCTATCCTAATTTTATAATATGGTATATTCTGACGTCCTTTGCTTATAAAAAAGGTAACAAAAGGAAGAAAAAATCTCTCTATTCCCGCGTCTTCTATTCAGGACATTCTCACACTCTTTCTTTTTTAAAGAAAAGGTATATATATCATATTTATACTTAATACTCTCCAATTCGACCAGAAATCATATAAGAATTTGCTAGGAGTAAATTCTTTTAACTGATTCATCCATAGTCTTAGAGCAGAATTTTGACTCTGTACCCTTAATTCCACTATGATTATTGATCAATAGTAGAATAATTCCTTCATAGAAATAGGAGACATAATTTACATGGATATAGTAAGTCTCGCTTGGGCTGCTTTAATGGTAGTCTTTACATTTTCTCTTTCGCTAGTAGTATGGGGGAGAAGTGGACTCTAGGGATACTACTAATTGATTGAGTAGTCGAGTTGTAGTATCAACTCTTTTCTTTAATTGATCATTTTATTTTGTATTAATCATTTTGCCAAACTTTATTTTTTATCTTTTTCTTTAGTTTTGTTTCACTCTTGTAAAAAACTCTTTTAAGAAAGAGTCGTTCTATTCTACTATGTTTCATTCTACTATAATAGAAAATAGAAATAAAAAATAAATAGAAATAAAAAATAGAAATAGAAAGAAATAGAATAGAAAGAGCAATTATAGTAATTAAAAATTTCTACTAGAAGTGACGAGTAAAAATAAAGTTCTTTACATAAGAAAATTAGATTTTCTTACACGAAGCTATTCACAACATATCGCACATTTTCCATTTATACTCTTTTCTTATTCTTAGAAATTTTTTTTGATTTTGACTTGCTTGAAATTAAGTGGATGCAGTGAAAAAAGAAGTTGAATTAGATTACTATTTCAATCTACTAATCTATTCTATGTAGATTCAAGATAATATAATAGAAAGAATCTAAAGTTAAAGTGTGGTAGAAAAAACTATATGTAGTTCTTTCTACCACACTTTAGGATTCCAACCAGATCCTTTCATTTAAGACTTGGATTTTTATTTTCTTTAATCCCGTTTTCATTTCTTCAATGATTAATTGGAATTCCAATTAATCATTTTGGCTGGCTGTTTTTACATAAATAATAAGTAAAAAGGCAGTAGGAACTAGAATGAACAATGCAGTAGCAATAAATGCGAGAATATTTACTTCCATAACCTCTTTATTTTTTTTTTTTTCACAATAACTCGGGATGTAATCCCATGGAGAGGAAAAAGGGGTATCCCTGTGGAGGACTTGCATTCTGATAATACTGAATCAATTCAATATTATGAATATAGCATCTATCAAATCAATTCATGGTTGATAGTGGAATAATATAACATAGGAAGATCCCTTATCCATACTAAGACCAAAATAGGTTTTTTGATTGGATTCGGAATCCCTCCATTTTTCATCCTTTTTGACTTTTTCTTTTCTATATATATGTAGAGCCAAGAATCTTTCTTATCCAATTTCCCTTCCTTTTTCTTATAGTTATACATACAATTATGTATGTATGTGTTATATAACCGACTTTCTATGGGTCACATAAACATCCAAATAGGCAGTCGAAGTAGAAATGAGATGGAGAAAAGAGGATCTTAAATAAAAAAGATCAATATTTTAATTTAGGAAAAAGAGTGTTTGCTTGGTTTTTATTTTATTAGGTTACTGGCAATATCTGCTTTTGGGGTCTAAAGATGAGAGCAGATTCATAAAAAAGGAATCGACAAATGGACTGAGAATGAGGTAGATTCTTTTCAAGAATTCATTGAACATAGACAAACAAAGTTGGAACTACAAAATGGAAGTGGTGTAGTTTAACCCCTAAAAAGGAACTAATAATTTATATTAAATTCATTCTCTAGCAATAAACGAATACAATTTGTGTATTTATTCGATTCCGGTAAAATACCGTTTAGAAACTCTATTCCTTAACATAAGAGTCAAATAGGAAGTTAAGATGCGGATGGTATCATCATACCATAAAAATAGAGTAATATCCTAAATTATACTAATCCACGTATGATATGTACGTCTTTCCTTATCAACCGGAAGTAGTTAAAAAGAGGATTCCTATACAGCTCTCTTTTTATTGAGAGCTGCGAAATAAAAAAAGTAAAGTAAGGATTCTCCTTAGATATTTGATCTTGCCTTCTGCCCCCCCTCTTTTTCCGGGAAATTCTTGATGAAAAAAAAAAAGGAAAGATGAATTTTTCCATTGATTGAACCCTAGTTCGGGACTGACGGGGCTCGAACCCGCAGCTTCCGCCTTGACAGGGCGGTGCTCTAACCAATTGAACTACAATCCCTGCGGGGTGTATGGCATACCTATTTTTAAATAGAACCCTAAGAAGATTCGTCTGTCGTACTCTAAGAAATAGATGAATCATATACTACTACACCCACATAGGATATGTGGGTATAGTGAGAATGGCATAACTAGTATGCCGCGATTTTTTATCGCTAAAAACAACTGATAATCCACCTTTCAATAAGAAAAATGGTTTTCTTTGTAAGAAAAGAATCAGAGAGATATGGCTTTGAAATATATTTTCCCCTTCTTTTCTCTTTATCCTTTATTTCTATGGATCAGATATTTTTTTTATGGAAGAAATAAAAAGGAGGAAATAAAAAATTGAGTTCATATTCACGAAGCCCTAGATTTTTGGGCCGAGCTGGATTTGAACCAGCGTAGACATATCGTCAACGAATTTACAGTCCGTCCCCATTAACCGCTCGGGCATCGACCCAGGAAGAATTTATTCTAGGGTTTTTGATAATCTATGATCAACCTCTTTTTATAATACTTCCTACCCCCAGGGGAAGTCGAATCCCCGCTGCCTCCTTGAAAGAGAGATGTCCTGAACCACTAGACGATAGGGGCATCACTAGACGATAGTGCTATATAGAACCACTCGTCATTATAGTATAATGATAGTATGAGCAGTTTTTTGGAATTGTCAATATACTCGAATCGAAGAGTATAAATAGATCAAAGCAAAGAGTCTTTCCTAGTTTTCTATTATGCTTTCGTAGGATTTTTTTTTTTTAGTTGTTGGTTAGGTTAATTCGCGGATCATCCCCCCCCCTGCTTTTTAGGGCAATTCCTTTTACTTTTAAAGTAAAGAAGAATAGATTAATAAAAAGGATTCTAGATTAGTTCAGTACGAATATTGATTTGATTGCTCTAACAGGAAAAAGAGTCCAATTTCATTTATTTTTTACAATTTAAACTCTGTGCTTCGTTTAGTGTTCAGACCAAAAATATGTACATCTCATACTAAACAAAGTCATAAAATTCAATAAAAAACAGAGACATTTTCAAAAAAAAAGAAAAAAAGTGAATGAATTTAGTAGAAAAGTACTCTATCGGATTCGAACCAATGACTTCGGTCTTTCCGTGGCATTACTCTACTACTAAGGGAAAAGCCCTTTATCGGATTTGAACCGATGACTTATGCCTTACCATGGCATTACTCTACCACTGAGTTAAAAGGGCTTTTTATTCAAAAAAAAAATTAGCCACTTTCATTTACCATTATAGATCTACTGCATAATATACAAAATATATGTATATATTAATGTACATAATATATACATATATAGATATATATGTAGAGGTTTTATTTTCTATATTGAGATATAGAAGTTTATTGTTCAAAAAGGCCAAAGGGGCAATAAGAACTGCTGTTAAAAAAATGGTAGAGTTTGTTTTTTTTTATCTTTATTTAGCCTATTCACTTTTAACGTGCTCAGAATGTTCTGCAGAATTAGGACTTTTTTCTTCTATTGGCTAATCTTATGATGAGAACTTTCTCCATTTATGTTTTATTTTCCTTAATTCTAATTGGGGGTATAAAGGAATTCGCCCTCTTCATATACCCATATGGCTGGGTAGTGTATTAATTTTAAGTGATATACTTCTTATCTGTTTTGGCGCAAAATTGAAACTATTTTTCACAGGCATTCCTTGAAAAAACCTTCGAGTTCAAAACTTTTCAATTTTTCAGTTTTGGACGGATTTGTTGCAGCAATTTTCAACAGGTACCCTTTGGAAATAGTACTGGAATATTATCCAAAAGGTGTATTTTATTTTGAACAAACTATATTGGAGTTTTATCAACAATTTTATTCGAAAAAGTGAGCAGTCGAATTTATACTGCAGAGTATAAAAATGATTCTACAGCCTGCCTAACAAAAAAGAAAAGGAAGAAAGGGATTGATGGGTACTGTCGCCTATATCTCTTAGTCTATATTGTAGGAGTAATCAAACTATAGAATACGAAGAATACGATCCTAATCGAAATGCATACATTTGGTTTATAAGCTAGTGGCATGGCATGGTAAGAAGAGATTTCTTTTACAGACTAGAGAGGGGCCATCTAAATCCTAAATTAAAGGCCTGCGATTGAAGTACCAACTGCTCGCTTTTCTCCGTAGGTGGGATTAGCTTCCTCCTCGAATGGCTACCCTTGACAAGGGGTAGTGTTGGTATCATAATCTACATGTAGCGGGTATAGTTTAGTGGTAAAAGTGTGATTCGTTCAATTAATAACTGAATTTGAAATGATATACTTAAGGCATCCTTAAGTTTTTTTTATATTCATATTCCGATGAAAACTTTAGTTCTTATAAAGGGTTTAATCCTTTTCCTCTCAATAGCATATTGAGGAAGAATATACATTCTCGCGATTAGTATCCAAAGACTAATTAAATTTGCATGCAAAATACAAATTTGATTATGAGTACAGAGGCGCGAAGCATAATTTTGCATTGGATTAAGTATTCCAATTGAATAAATATGAGTAAAAGATCTATGGATGAAGAGACAAAAAAGTTTATTTCCAATCGTAACTAAATCTTCTTTTAGTTAAAAAAGAAATGGAAGCCCAATAGCTAAAAAACGATAGTTTTGGTTTACTAGAACCATCAGGATATTGTTTCAGCTCGGTGGAAACCCACCTCTTTTCCTCAGGATCTCTTGAATGAAATTAGGGAACGAAGTAAGTAGATATTTAGGAGAATTTCTATCTCCTACTCTATAGGGATCATCTAGAAAGCGGAGAGCTTTGGTTCCATTCAGACAGAAAAGCTAACATAGATGTTAAGTGGTGAGAATAGCCATAAAGGAGCCGAATGAAATCAAAATTTCATGTTCGGTTTTGAATTAGAGACGTTAAAAATAACCAACCAACGTCGACTATAACCCCTAGCCTTCCAAGCTAACGATGCGGGTTCGATTCCCGCTACCCGCTCCATTCTGTATAAAAATAAAAAGACTATTCTATTTGTCTAGACATGGTAGAGACTTGTATTCAACCTTTTTCGTCCACCAGTTTTTGGCCCTACAGAGCGGAGTAGAGCAGTTTGGTAGCTCACGAGGCTCATAACCTTGAGGTCACGGGTTCGATTCCCGTCTCCGCACTTAGCAGTCCATAGAAATAAATGGACTATTCTATTTGTATAGATATGGTAGAGAGCTATAGCCAATCCTTTTTTTTATTGATCAGGCAGAAAAGAAAAAAGAAATACAAAGAAAGGCACAGTCTATTCCCCTTTAAAAGCAATTTTCTCTTGGTGAATCCCTAGTTTAGGGGACCCTCTTGGCAAGTTTGATTTTCGCCCCCGAAACATTCGTTTTTTTTTGAGTCGAGTGCAAAGGATAAGATAGGAAGGGATACGGTACTAGACTAACAACTACTTAATTTAATATAAGTAGTCAACTAGACTTAATTTTTTATCATAGTACCTTACTAAATTAAGCTGGCGAGCGACGGGAATCGAACCCGTACTTTCTCCTTGGCAAGGA